GCTTGATTGTAGGGGATGCTGGGGCGGGTCGAATTCTCTCTATCCAAGTGCAGCTACTGTTTTTGAAGCACCCTCCAGGAGTTCTGGCGAAAGATCTCCTTCTAGGGACCTCTCTTATCTACCAACTTATGATGCTGGGGAAAAAAGGCCACTAAACAGATCTTCACCATATCTATCTTCAAATCCATTCTGTGGAAATGCAGTGAGGCGATCGACCAAATACCCAGCTTATGACCCGGAAGGATAAGTTATGCTTCTCCGGCTCTTGCTGAACCTTTTAGTTAGATCTCTATAGAAAGAGGGAAAGAAATAGGAAATGATGGATCGAATCCTGCCATTCCAAACGCTACTTGAAAGCTCGGCATCGAAAGGGAGGAATTCGATCTGCCGCTTCTCTTCTGTAGTATGATTTAAAAGTGTATCTATAGCGAGCTGTACTAATACTTCTTTTGGTCGAGGAAATGGTCTATCTCTTTCTTGCTAGTAGCTCTCTTCTTTCCTGTAAATTCATCTTCTGCTTCTGGTAAGGGGAAGAGGGAAATTGCCAATTAACGATACTGATTCCGGATGCCCGAGACCAGAGGACAGAAGACCCATTCCCTTCCTTACTGTGCTGGTAGTGTAATAAGGCTAGTGCAGCGCAGTCCCTCCTATCTAGAGGTAGGAGCGTCACTTCTTCGTTTTATACCTAATAAGAGCGTAGGAGGTCTTTCTCCTTTCCTGCCTTTCTGATGTTCCTTACGAGTGGTAGTTCTTCGACTCTCCTGTGTTAAGCACGTGTAGTAAGTCTTCCTTGTTGTTATCTCTATTTCTTGCAGGTAAGAATGTATTAGGCTAGATAAGAACTAATTAGCTGTTAGCTCTCTTTTCCTGAAGTTTATATCAAGCTAGGATAGAACATACTCTTTTATATCTATCAAGTCTTCCCCTCTTCCTCTATCTATTGGCATGGTTCTTTGTGGGCTTCCCCCAAGGCAGTCGAAGCGAGAGATCTTCTTGTTAGGACTTAGCCTTCTTGCTCTTAGCTTCCTCCCTCATGTAGTAAGGAAAGGAATGGGTAGCTAGGATAAGTCATAGCATCCTCTCTTCTATTGGTATTGAGTTCGTGTAATTACCTTTGACTTTTCTTTGAGTTCTAAGCGGACTATTCTCTGACATCGTCCTATCGTCCTGTAGCTCCTATAGGTTTATATGAAGATAGAACTAATGAGACCCTCTTCTATTTATCAAGTGATAGCTATAGAATAGAAGTACAGAAGGGAATGGATGAGTGGCAGTTAGCTAGCGATGAGAGAAATTCTTTCTCCTTTCCTTGCCTGAGAGCTCTATAATATAAGATAAGGTAGCCATCTAGCTTTCATGGCTGTTCCTAAGGGTTATAATAAGATAGATTGCCTTAGAAGGAGGAATTTCTTCTGGTTGTCTTGCTTGAAGGTAATCTCATATAAGGACAGAATAGAACTAATTGGATGTCCTCTTCTTTCTTGCTCTTGTTCTTTGTAGTTGGATGTCACTCCTGTATGTTTATATCAAGATAGGATAAAGAAGAACCAATTAGATCGTCCGGATGCTAAAGACAGGTGGCTAAGGGCATGTAGGATAGATAGAATCTCCTGCTCTTAGGATGTAGCTTCATTTCCTTAACTTACTGGTAGTTGAGTAAGGACTCACCGCTTCTCTCCCCCTGAGTTCTCTCTTGCTGGCTTCCAAGTGCTTTCTTTTAATGGCTTCCCAGGTTTCCTAAAGGTTCTAAGAGGGAAGGTAAGAATGGATTAGGACGTAAAAGACTGTATTCTATCTGGTTGCTAGTCGAATAGCTAAGGACAGAAGGGAATGGTAATATATCTCTCTATCTCTTTTACTGAAGTTAAGAATAGATTAGGCTAGATTCGAACAGATTATAGATTGTAGTTTCCTCCCTCCAAGTAGCTAGCAGGCTCAGTAGAGAAAGGAAATGTGAATGTTGTAAGTCAATACAACTTCTCTAAGGCCGAGTTTTTGACTACGAAATCCATTTCAATGTTGGAGGCGGGGTCAATTAACTGCCCTTAAAAAGCATGAAAATAGGCGTTTTAACGAGATCACGAGTTTGAGGTCATATTTTGGTAAATAGAAAGAAGAAAATGGGATTGTTGCTCTTGAAAAGCGAGCACTATACTATTTCTTAGAAAACGGAATCCGAATCAACTAAGTCAAGCCTAATCACTCACTACGAAGAAGTGAGGAAAGCCCAATATCTCATTGGGGGGTGCTCCCGTGCCTTCCTCAGGGTATGGGTGATATACTGCTCGATCTATTTAGGAAAGAGCAAGAAAGAGCCCGCATAAGAATCGGAATATGGCGAGAAGCGCTGGGATGCGATAAAGTATGGGCTATAAAGAGGAAGATTGTGAGATAGCTCAACTAGAAAATACAGGTTTCAATCGATTAGGTAAGCTTGTCTTAGGAAGGGTCTTCAAGAAGAGGCTCTGTCTCCGGGTGAAAAAAGAGAGTAGGCATTTCTAGAAACTGGGGATTGCACATCGGGGGCAGTAGGTATTGATCTAAGCGGCTAAGAGGATAGGGATCGAAGAACATCCTGCTCGTCAGAGGAAAAAGAACACTCCCATATATCGTAGTCTACTTTTGATTTTCCAACCTGCCGAAAACTTGAACGGAATCGAAGTTTCTTGTCCTTCTCTCTCAACCTCAAAAGGTTTTGATTGACCCGTAGACATAGACAATTGGGGCTTTTAGCACCCTTTTCCTTCCGTTCGGTGAATCAACCTTGGCATTACCTAAATGAAATATCCAATTCATAGAAAAAAATGACTCCGCGGATTGGCTCCCTTTCTGAACCTCGCAATGAACAAAATGAGACGTTTGCTTGCTTCACCGCCAACAAACAGGCCCACTAGGATGCTCTCTTGGATTGGGTATGGGATAGGAGGCCTATACATCCACTTTCATAGCATAGCTGGTGTGTTACTGGAATAACTGCTGTATTCCTTTGTATTGTCTCTTAGCAACACCTTATGTTGTAGTTGTTCTTTTAAGCTTTCCTTTGTGTTGTGACTTCTTTCTTCTCTACAAATGGTAGAGCCACAGGTCAGTAGAGCAGGTGTATCGTTTTCATAGCAGGTTCATTGCAGGCATAGCAGTTGTATGGCTTTTCTAGCTACTTTCTATATAATAGAGTATAGGAGGAGAACGCTTTCTAGCTATAGAGCAGTTATATGACTTTCATAGCGTTTAGTAGTTGTAGGGATAGGGAGCTACAAGTAGTGCTTGAATGGGAAGACTCTTTTGAGTTGTTTTCTTTCAAGAAGGAGTGCTTGAAGAGAAAGCTACCCAAAGGAGAAGCAGTATACGCAAGGTCTAAGCCTTACATAGTTGTCTTTGTCTCCTTGGTACCCCTCCCTCTTATTCTTCCTCTGTAATAGCTGCCCCGCTAGCGAAGAGTCTTCCAAGCCCTGAGCGCGCTGAGTGCTTAGCACTGAATTAATAGCATCACTTCTACCACTTGCATAGCATATTGGTAGTAGCTACAAGACAAAAAACGAACTCAAGAACGCAAGAGAAGTGCTTTTTAAATGGTAGAGCTACAAGAAAGCATCTACTAAGCTAACCATCTAATCTAAGCAGTAGTATCTCAACTCAAGGAATAGCTTTCCCGCAAGAGGAAAGAGCATCTATCTACACAGTTAGCTGCCCCTACTTTGGGATATTGCCTTAGCTAGGTTGGCTCCTAGGCTAAAGCAACTGTACAACAGGCGATGTTCTCAGCGATGCCTCGCAGCATGGAATGTTATTTCTTCTTCCTCTGGGCTCTGGAATGGAAGAATTGGGTCAGCATCAACCCCCGGATTCTTTCCCCGACTACAAGAAAAGAAAGTCTTGCTTGCTTCTTCATTTGGTTTGGCATTCTAAGCAGCAACTTCCCCGTAGGCTCGATTCGGTTCCATCCTATACCTTCTATCCTACGTCTTATCACTCGGAATCGCATTCTATCAAACTGGTGGTACTTATTGTTGAATTAAAAGATTGGATTAGTCTTTCTGTACCTACCCGCCAGCCCTGTTTGAGAGTGATTCAATATCAATAGGGGAACCTCCTAATAAGGAAGTTGCTCCTTGGAAAATTTGGCTACCAAGCCTTTTTCTTCTTTTTGGGGCAAGAATCCATCTCGGTTTAAGAATTCACCCAATTGGGACATCCATTCAAAACCTGAAACCATTATCAACGAAAAAGAAGGTGCTAGAAAGGGGCTTCGAAAGAACTCTTAAAAGAAGAAGGATGCAGCGAGCGAGCCTGTTAAGCTGCGATTGAGCCTAAGTCTTTCCAAAAGGGGTCACTTTATTGATAAGTTCCCATAAGAATACCTTTCTCATAGATAATTTACAACAACTGAAACTTCAACTGATGCCCACACCAAACGAGATAACTCAGTTGGCTTAGGATTCGTAATGATCTGGAACCGATGTTCCAGTCTTCTTTCCCGACCCGATTCCTTCCTTGGCTGTCATTTGCATATAACTAGCTTATGCTTCTGGGGATGCCTTTGGTGGAGTAACTTGCTTACAGTACACAGGGCGTCGTTAGTCGTGAATCCTATATATGCCTATATAATGATATGGAAAGGGATTGTCAAGTGGAAAAAGACCATTCGATTCGCCTTGACCGGATCACATAGCGTTAGCAGAGTGGTAAACTTCGCAGCAGGAGCAGTCTTTTACTTTACTACGGATAAACCGCGTTCACGTGGTCGAATAGAAAAATGGCTGCTCGCTCAACGCACGTTAAGTACTCCTCTATCGCGCTTGTGGAGCCCTTTTGAGTTGAGCTTAGCAGGAGCTTATCCGCTTCGGTCTTATTCCTGCCTTACCTTATATATACTATCATCATAACAATTATTAGTTGAGTGCAGCAAGAGCTCTGCCGTTAGGCTAATTCCTGAGTAGGGAGCCGAAGGCGAGCGCTTTCAATGCCTTATTGCCCTAGAAGCCAAAACTCTTAACTAACCCTTAGGCGAGCGAAGGGACTCCCCATACGGGACCGGGGAGGCACGAGCGGGAGTAAGAAGAATCAGCAGCACATTCATCTTCCTCTATAAGGGCTTACAAGACGAGACCTAGGTGGCACGTTCCCTTAATAATTCCTCGCCTTAGGTCAATCAGTTCCTCGCCATGCCTTGCCCAGTCGTCACTATTTGATTCTTTCGCTTCGCCCCTCGGGATTTTTGTCCATCTCCCCTTAGAGCACCAGCCTTTATTCCGCATCGAGGAGCAGGTATAAGAATTTTGGTGCGAAGGTCTTAGGCATCTTTCGATGAGAAGGAAATAGTATATGGCCGGAAATCGGCTTCTCAGCCTAGCTAAAGAAAGTGAGGCAGCACTATTCGCTTGAAGTAAAGTGTCACTTGCTTGCACAAGCCTTATCTATACGACCCCTTCTTCTTCACTTCTTCGAGGAGGTGGCTTAAAAGCAGCTCCTTTAAAGAAATCCATGCCACCCGCTTCAAGTAAAGTAAGAAGTCCCACTGCTTTTATTCCTCTAAGCGTTTATTCCGCTAGTCTGCCCCTTAGTGAAAGCAGAACAAACACTCATATTGTTTTACCGAAGTCTGCTTTGCTCCATCTGAGGCTAGGCACCTAATCTCCCAAAAAGAAGACTAGTTGAGGGCGAAGGTCTCGTATCAACCCGAATTGTCTCTTAGCTTTGACTTAATAGATGCAACAAATGCTCTCACTTATCTTGCTGTTGAGAATGGGATGCTAATCTTTGACACCGAATCCTCTCTTTTCAGGAAGCTAGGGAGCTAGTCTTTAGCGAAGAGATCCTTTTCATCACCTTCAACGCGCTCCGTTGCAGCTACTTCTGTAGCACTAAGACTAGCAGGGCATTCAATAGCAGCGGAGTCTGTTACAGCTTATGCTAGCACAACAACCAAAGAGCTTCTTCTTGCCCTATTTAAAGAATATTCTGTCCATCTATGAATCCTTCCTTCCCTTACTCTTGATCGGATTAACTATTCCGAAAGTGCCACAGCGCATTCAATTCCTGAAAACAGGGCATTCGGGGCATCTTCTTCTTCTGTGCGTGTGCCTCTCTTAAGGCTTTCAACTAGCCTTTCTATAGCTTCATGAGTTCCCCTCTTCTGGTTCTCTCTTTGCTCTTACTGGCAGTTTCTATTTCTAGAAGAGAAAGAAGGACGGAACATACTGGATTCTATTGAGCTATCTGGTTGTTCTATTAAGGCAAGCTGGCTGTTAGTGAATAGCTGAGGATAGATGGAGGCATTTGGGTAAGTATGTGGCTTCCTTGAGTGAGTCCTTTCTCTTTCTATCTCTCTGGATGGCAGGCCTTAGTTAGTCTAGTCCGTATAGTAGTTAGCCCTTTTCCTTTTAGATGGATCCTTCATGTGGTAAGTAAAGGTAATAGGTAGGTATTATGAGTCTTAGAGTCCTGCCTTCTATCTTCTTGCTTCGATTGATTTAGAGCCAGGAAGCCAAGCCCCAAGCAAGGTTTTCATTCCTAGGTTTCGATAAGGCCGCTATTCCTGATTTTAGGAAGGAATAGAGTAAGGCCTTTACCTTTCTAACTCTTGATCTTCAAAAAGAATTTTCCCGCTTCCACTCTGATCGGTAAAGCGGTTGTAAGATGTACTTCTTGAGAGATTGGATTGCCTGAAACAAGGTTAAAAGAAGGTGATCTACGACCAGCCTACATTCGCTTAGCTCGATAAGCTTGTTATAAACCTAAGTCCGTCTTGAACAACAGGAAGATGGAAACAGGTAGAGAGATTGATAGTACGATAGAGGAAAGTCAGGAAATAAAGAACTAAGAGCTCCAAGAGGCAACGCATATCTCGTTGAATCGGTTGAAGCTCTTGTTCTCTCCTCAGATGCCCTCTCCTGGCTAAAAGTCTTGGACTACATAGGGGCCAAACCAATTGGGCTTTCACTCTCCTCTAGGATCAGGGAGAGGAGCCAGATTACCTTTTCACACCAGATACCCTTGTTGAACATGTCTGATCTTTAACTGCTTATGGAGAGCTTTGGAAAGCCTACTTTTAGAAGACATTCTTAAGTAATAAAAACCTTACTTTAGGAGAGGCAGGCATTTACCTATCTATCTATCTTAGAGCTGTAAGAGGAGTTAGAATTCTTCCTTGGCTTACTTTCACACTCCTCTCTATATCCAATAAATTCTACACAGCAGAAGCGGCAAAGCATATAAAGGAAGATAGGTTGCTGCTCTTGTGGTCTAAAAGAGGGAGTATAAGCCCTATCACTCTCGTATTAAAGACTTCTTAACCTCTCTAAGGAAGCCACTCCTTACTTTAGGAAAGTCAGGCATCTCTCTTAGAGAAGGAAGAGGACGGAGGTAAGATAGTAAGGAACAGAGTGAGACTTCCTACTCTTATCTCGCTTCGCCCCTCATACAGTAAGGATGCAAATCAAATAAATGAAAAGAACTAACTAAAAAGGAAAAAGTATCCACAGGGGGTAGGATGAGGTATCTGAATTCTCGAAGCAGGGCCCTTCCTGTCCTTTCCTGATTGTAGGACTGTGGAACAAGATAAGCAAGTCCGCTCAAACAAGCAGCGGCTACTACTATGAGTAACAGCTCTATTGTTCTAGTCCATTCGGTCTTTAAACAAGGGATTGTTATCCTCCAATGATACACTAATTGAGGAAAGGAATAGGATCTACTACTAGCTATCTACTAGTAGCTTTTCCTGTGCTGTGGTATTTTATGAGTAAGACCTTCCTTTGGATTTGAGAACACTCTTACTGAGTGGACGAAGGCAGCAGGGATTGTACTTAATACCATTTACCGGAAACGAGCCTTCGATTAGATTTTTACACAGCTTGCTTCAAAACTGGAAGGGGCAGGCATCTTTTTCATTAGCAAAAGCAACCGTAGACTATGTTTCAGCTGGGTTGCTTGTAGTGATCGAGGCAACGAGAGAACGCTCCGATCGTCGCCAGATAACACAAGAGCCCTTCCTTCATTCAGGGCGGGTCCCAGCTGAATCATAGTTCTTTGCATTGCGAGTGTAGGATACTATTGAATCAAGCCAACACGGGCGAGTGGAGTATACGGAACGAACGAGCCGAGACTAAGGTGACCCGGGCCTATAAGCCATGAAATCAAGCTCTGACGCAGCTAGCCAAGGATATTCAATTTCGAGTGGAGTATAGAGCCTTGTCTTCCCTCCTACTGAGATGAGTCATTCCCTTGGCGGGGTGAAGGAGGAGCACGTAAAACCCTCGGGTTGAGGCCAATGAGGGACTTCGAGAACCTACCTAGGAGGATGTTCAGGAACACTGACTTCAGAAATGGTAGTAGTCTTCTTACAGGAACCCGGCCTGTCGGGAAAAGGATACGGAACTAATCGAACTACTGTAGGCAGCGGGCCCCTACTAATAATCGATTCTAGACTCTTTTGCGAGTACAGAGTACGGAACCGAGTGAGGGACAGACAGCTGAAAAACGCTCTAGAGCGCGGAGCTTCAAGATGTGATAGGCTAGCGCGCTAGCCTTTTTCCGCAGGTTGCTCCGCTAGTTGTAGCGCGCTAGCGCCCCTATAGAGTAAGGGGACTCTATCATGATCTTACGAATCTACAACTCTCTTTACTGAGCGAGACTCTATCCAGATCTAAAGAATCCGCCAAAGAGCCTTCTTCTAACTAGGAGAGTCAGCAAGCTACCGGAAGCGAAGCTTCTGGCTCCCCCTTTTTTGAATTTCCAATTCCTTCTTTTCGTTCTACTTAGGTGGAGCAATCCGAACTCTCGACAGAGTATAAAAGAGGACCACAGGCCTGTGTAGACACCTCAACGAACTCATGTGGACACTCCTCAGCCCGAGGGCAATCTCTCAAATACACATGTTGATGTTGACCCGTTTTTCTTTTCTTTGCTGATTCCTCTCAATGAAATTTGCCATGTTGCACTAAGTTACTTACGGATGTATGCATGCGGTCCGGGAACACTTTGGGGTGAACACCCATCCGAACAAGTAGGGTCAATAGTTCAGCATTTAGGCCGTAACATTTAGCAACAAAAAAATCTTTAACCCAACAAGTGCTCTCCGAACCAAGCTAGATAGTCTCCTATCACTAGGCTCACCAACCAACCTGGACTTTGATTCTTATTATTCCTACCGGATATCAAAACCATAAGGATTGTTTCCAGCCATGAGTTCCCCTATGACATAAGCGCTCTTGGGTGGGGTGGGCCATCATTCGCCAGGTCTTTGAGTGCCCGTCGTACCACGTGGTTGGTGCACTAGGCTGATCGAGACTCGACTTTTCGAATCTGGAACCTGCGCCCGGTCTGCCAGCTCTTAGTGGCTATACGTCCGGTCGTGCGTGGTATGTTCCCGATTCGTACAAATGGAACGCATCGCGTACTATAACCTTCCTTTTTTGAGCTGGGCCATTTCATCAAAGATTTGAGAAGGGCCCAATCTTGTATTTGATGGTCGGCGTGGCGATAGGCTTCGCTTCTACGACTGCTTTCCCAGCCGTTGCAAACACTGAGCGAGAACGGTAAGGGGCGCACAAACAATATCGTTGCGCGGGGATGCGATTCGCCAAGCTGGGGCAAACAAAGCCGTCCGGCCCTACCGGATTAGGAATGCGAAGGCCTTTCCTTCGAACGGAGACCGGGGAAAGAAAGAGCTATGCTATTGCCTTATGGGGAAGGGCCCTTTTTTCTCATTTTGTTTGAAGTGGGCCAAATAGAGAATGAAATGCAGAAATAGGGGAAGGGTTCTAAACCTTTTTTTTTTTGTTTAAGGGCTGCTCGCCCTACCGAAGTACCAAAGGCTTTCGGGGCTTACACCTCCCTATTACACGACCTAAAAAAAGGCTTTCAGTAGCGCCCTTAGAATCTAAGCCTTTTGAAGCGCCAGTAGTTGTAGCTGTGGGTAAGGCTATCGTTCTTCTCGCTCCGGGTTCCGATCTATATGACCTCCGAGCGGTACAAAGTACACCTCTTCCGTAGAGGCAGGTAGTAACCTAACCTTGTTGAGTCTGTTCAAGGGGGGAGCCCTCTTATCTATCAATGGAAAGATCTCCATGTGTGGCGTGATAAGGAATCCTAGAAAAGATCGATTGAGACTCCCCCCACGGTCCCACGAAGATCTCTACGTACTTGTCCAGTCCAGGACAAGTGAGATCTTCCGGTCTGCGTGCGTGGGAGCAGCTCAAACAAAGAAGAGTCTGGTCCGGTCTGAATTCAGGCACGGCCCGCCCGTCTGCTGCTAGGTCCGGGAATGGCGCCAGGCGAGGGCGCCGCTATGCCCCGCTGCTCTGCTGCGGCCGGCCCCCGGACTATGCAAAAGAATCGAGGCCGGGGGGTCTCGTCTATAGTGGTTCCCCCCTGCCTTTGATGATTGACCGAACAAATAGGCCTAGATCTATGCCCCTTAATGAATCGAATGGTCCTTCGACCTTCCTTTGATTCCGACGGCCGGCATAGATCTCATGAGACCCGCCCACTATTACTACGAAAAAAGCCCTGCCCTTTTCCTTCGCTACTAGGAGAGTAAGCAACTTCTATTAGTATTAGCGCCGGACCTTGAGTCGAATTGATCGTGTCATGTGCAACGTCCATCAATGATGGTTCATTAATGTCCATTGATTTAGACTCCTTCCCCCTTCTCAACTACGAAAAAGATCGAGAGGGCCCCGAAAGCCCCCAAACCAAGAACGGAAACGGAAGCCTTTCGATTCACTCCCCATTCTCTCAACAATAAATAAAGCTCGCCCTCGAGCTTTATTTAAAGGCCGGTCGGCCGGGTCTTTCCCTGTTGTTCTGTTCCCGCCACGAGAAAGACGCACGGAAGAGGTATGCCCAGCGCGCGGAGGATCTGTTGAGAGTTTGTCTCGGTAGGGAACTTTACGATCTTTTCCCCTATTGTATTGAATCAATAAAAAAAGAGGTCAGTGCTACGGCCCCCTATTGTTTGATCCAATATTGACCGGGGGCGAGCCCCGACTTCCATAGGTCCTTGGTTTGACCTCCCGTAGTGGTCCTTGCTTTTAAGAAAGCGGAGCGGGGCCAATTTCTCGTACTTGCTCAGTGTGCCCCCCTTTCGTCGAGTGCCCCGCCCGGTTCACTGGGCTGTTGGCCTACCAAGCACTTGCTCGCTGCTCCTGCCGCCCGCTTGGCGGGCGGAGCGCTCGTTATCCTTACTTTACTTTTCTCTCTGCCGGGGCCCCTCCCATTGCTCTAGCCATAAGCTATGGCAGCTCCAGCTCGCAACCACAGGGGCCCGCCCCGCGAGGCCAGAGTGGGCTCAGCGGTCAGCCTCCATTCGAATTATGTTAGGGGGTCTTTCGCTTTTGCCGGATCTAGAGAGATACTACAAGTCCTCCGTCCCAGATTCCATCACCGCGGCCATCTGGTTCACCGGTACTACCAAAGAGTCTCATGCTTACGTTACTGTTACTGATGGTTTTCTTATCTTGGACCACGAAGACCCCAGTCGTGCTTCTGGTTTCCATTCCCATCATCATATTGATGATAAATCTCCTCGTGCTCTGCCATAAGAACTTGGAGTCCGTATCATGGTGAAGATAAGGTAACGCTGTGATTCTTGCTCAAAAAACAGACCGAACGCGTTCGAGTTATTGGCTCGTCCGACCCGGCAGCATTCATGAGTTGCTCGTTCAACTGTCCCTCGGAGACACGGTCGAGAAGTACCATGCATGGTTGCCCCCCGTCCTTTCTTTCTCTCGGTCCCACCCAGCAAGATAGGGCTCAGCCAAAAAACGTGAGCGCCCCCTAAGCTATAAGGGCGAGCCTTATTTTCTTAGTTTAGTAAAGTAAAGCTTTGGCTCCCTAAAGACTAAAGAAATGGATAAAAAAAGGGGGACTTCTGCAACGGGCTATGCCATCCAAACCAACTGAGGGAAGTCGCATCCGTCCCATCGCAAGCACCTACAATGTCATGATCACATTGGTTTACCCTTTTTTCTTTGGTAGTTTAATGGACGGTCGCCCCTCCAACAATAAAAGGTATAAATATAGAAACTTCTCTGCCATTTGGATCGGAGAATTTATGGAGGAAATCGGGTTTTAAATTCCCAGAAACTACACGATTATATAGCCAAAGGGAATACGCCGCGCCTAAAATCATCCCAAGCGCTGCTAATGTGGCTACTAAGCTATTTCTTTGGAAAGCTCCTACTAAGATGAGAAATTCCCCGATAAAGCTGCTAGTACCAGGTGAACTCATATTGGCCAAAGTGGAAGAGAAGAAAATGGTAGGGAGATTCGGCATGGTGCTCACTGAACCTCCGTAATATCTAACAAGTCGAGTCTTATGTCGGTCATATAGAACACCAACACATAGAAAAAGGGCTGAAGGAACCAGTCCATGACTTGACATCGGTAGAATGCTACCTCCAATTCCCTGTATGTTCGATAGAGCCAAAGATTTCCCCCCACTGATTGGAGTACGCCGATTACCCCCCGAACCGTACAAGATAGTTACCACCTATCATACGGCTTTCTAACTTCACTTCTTTTTCTGGTCGTTCCGCTCTGTCGATCGATGGTAGTATAAGAGATCTATAACCCCCCGAAATTATTTACATAAAGGTTCCTGCTTCCTACCCATAGTTAGCATGTATCTCTCCGGGTCATACTTTAGTATCACATCGTAGACCCCCACCCCAACTCTATCTTCCTTATCAGTGAACCGGAATATAGTGCATAGGTACTCTTCGATGCAGCGGGGACGAGACGACGTGACATACTACGATCACGTACAGAAGTGCTGCCCTTCGGCCCGGCAATATGGAACCTCTCAACAGCTTCCGTTCCTTTATGGGGTCCTATCGGGATAGGTAGGCCCAAGCCTTTCCCCTCCCCCCTCCCTCCATAAGACCCTCTTTCTCTTTCTCGAGGGAAAAAGAGAAAGAAGAGAAGAAAAGATTCATTTTTTTCTTTCATGTGAACGGCCCTATCTTGTATCGAAAGGTTTTTCGTGCTATACACCACGTTGAGAAAGACCAACCTCCTATGTACCGTACTCTTTTTGTACCTCGAAAGGGGGGTCCTCCTTATGATGCTACGGACGGCTGTCCGAAGTGCAAGGGGTAAACTCGGACTCGGATAGGATTGTGCGTGCCGGGCCCTTCGGGTGTCATATTTTGGCCGAGTTTACCGTACCTCCGGCCCCTATGTTAGGCGGCCGTAATATTTTGTTACGTTCTACCGCTCTTACGCTAGAAAGAAAAGGTTCCACACCAGCTCCCGTTCTGCGGCGTGGTGGCAGGACCGCTAGGGGATTGGCTCCGGGTGTAGATAGGGTTCAATCTGCAGGGGTCATGCAAATACATAGGCCCCTTCCCTTCTCTTTTGGATGAATGGGGTGGTTTAGAAGGCGCTTTCCGATCTACGGTCCCTCGGAGCGAAGGGTTAGGCAGGTAATATGGGCCCTCTGACTTCCAGCTATGTGCTGTGCGGCTCCCGCGAAGCGAATGAAGGGAAGCTCGAAGAGCTTTCTCCGCCAGCGGCTTATATGTAGTGGTCGACCTTATAAAGCTCGCTAAGCTTCGCTTCCCTCCCCCCTTCCCTTATTAAGTGGAAAGTCTTCACTTAGTAGTCGGCATTCTATAAGCGACTTGTCGAGTCTACGAAGCTTTGCTTCTTGTAGTCGGCCCGTAATGCCTCCCTTCATTTGCTTGCTTTCTCTTGCGCTTGCTTGCGCGAAGGCTTATAGAGTCCTTTTCGCTAGGTCCAAAAGCTTCCGTCAAAGCAAAAGATCTGATCCAACAGAAATCCCGCTATTGAGCGCAGCTGATATGCGGCTACGGCTAGGCGATCATATCATGCCATAAAAAACTTTGATATGTATAGAGAGATCGCCTAGATATACAGATAGAATAGATGTTCATGGATAGACAGACATTCCATTGATTCTTAGTTTTTTTGGGGCTGAAAAAGTTCGTCGATCCAAATGAATCATTCTTCTGGTCTCTCTTCGCTCCCCGCCCCGAAACTGACCCACGGCACAGCGCCCATTCGCTTCGCGCGCGGGAAGGCAACGAAGTTCAGTTCATGAGACCGCAGCGGAGTGGAGCAGCCGCGACACGAAGTTCCTTACCTTAGCTGGATCTCGCTGGTGCCACCTAAACGGTAGGTAGGCGGCGGATGTGTGACGTTTGGAGTTGTCGTTCGTGTACCTGTCCCCAATGGAAGAATGAGTGATCCGTTCCCCTGCAGATCATGGCCTTACCACTCGGTCCCCGATGGCCAGCGTGGGATTCGGTATAGCAGCTCACGTTCGTTTGCGCTGCGCCTTCCCGCTGGACTGGACACATGTTAGCTGTAGGAAGTATGGTTCCGAAAGTGACTTCGGTTCGCCAGTTCAGGCTCAACTCCTCGCTTTACGTTAGCGGACCTAGAGGTCGGGCCGGGGCTCTGCGCTCTTTCTTTCTGTGTGGGACGATGCCGGGGAGAGAAGGGAATGCGTCGAGGCGGCGAACAAGACAACTACATTTTGGCTTTTCCCTCCATGAGATGAGCCCAGTGCATTGGACCGATGGATAATAGAACTGAGCTGGCCTAAAAAGCGCTTGGGCGCTCTACGTACGATGTAGACCCCATCAGATACATATCGATTTCTTTCTGATGGATCAAGAATAGATAGTTGTCTCATCAATAGATAGAAATAGGAGATTTCCCCTGATTCTTGATAGATTCCCTCTCTATCTCTTTCGATCTATCAGAACAGATCAGGCTATCTATCAATCGATTTGAAAATAGCACGTTCATATTGCTTTTCGTTCATTTCCGCCACGCCAACATAGCCGCCATAATAAGAAGCAGGCGAAGCAGCTATAAGCGCTCGCTTCACGCCCTTGAATTCTTATTCACGAATGAATGCCAACAGAAAGATTAGATTTTGACTTCGTAGAGCCGGTGCTGCTGTTGCCTGCGCGTAGGGCCGTCCCCCACTCCCGTCCCGGGGCGCTAAGGGGCTTTTGTTTTTGGAAC